TGTTAGAAGGGATATAATGAAATTCCTTGATTGGCTCTTCCCAGAGGAACGATCTATTTTATTTGATTGATGGATCCAATATTATAATGAATTAAAAAAGAGAGTTAATGAATTAAAAAAGAGAGTGTTCTTATTCGAACCGCCTTGTGATCTTCAACCAATTATGTGCTTCAATATAATTACCTGGAGTAAGCGCTATAGCTTGTTTCCAATATTCAGCAGCTTGATCGGACCAAGCCTCCGCAATTTCAGAATCTCCCTGTCGAATGGCCTGTTCTCCCCGGCCGGAATAGGTGGGTCAATTCCTTCCCTTAGAACCGTACTTGAGAGTTTCCTACCTCATACGGCTCAGCAATCAATTCTTTTGGTGTCCCATCTTAATCTACCATATCTAACTGAATAAGATTTCTCGTAAATCTATCCCATTTTTTTTTCTCGGGTTAACCAGAAGAGGTTAATTACATGAGTTTCAAACTCTAATTTTGATCAATAATCAGTTTTATCTTTTCTCCCACCTTCAGAAGAACATAGGTATCTACCCCTATCGTTAGAATTTTCTGAAAGGTAACTATCTCGGTTTCATATAGAAAGTCATATAGAATCTTTGAAAAGGACTTTCCTCCAGAAGAAAGAAAGGACTTACTATCTTTGGGATCTGATGCTACACCGCTGCTCAATACCTTAGTAGATCGACTCTATTACATAAGTTGATTCCTAACTTTTATCTCATATCATGACATAAGTAAGCAGTTCTTATTGTATCGGCCCCCAAACCTCGCTAATTGATCTTTACGGTGCTTCCTCCATCAATTAGATCCTTTATCCATAGAATCTAGTATATAGGCCATACCTATTTCTTCATATTTCGGCTCGTATGAAGTCTCTTTCTTTGCTACAGCTGATAAAAATCGTTGCTTTGAACGATGCATATGTAGAAAGCCTATTTTGTTTCTAGTATTTACTAGAAGATTTGATCTTTCTTTCCTTCTTTCTATAGTGGAGATAGTCGCACGTAATGACAGATCACAGCCATATTATTAAAAGCTTGTGGTAAGAATGGGTTTCGTTCGAGTGCCCGGAAATAATATTCCAAAGCCTTCGTATGTTCTCCGTTGCTTGTGTGGATAAGGCCTATGTTATAGAGTATATAACTTCGATCATAGGGATCAATTTCTGGTCGCGTAGCTTCATAATAATTTTGTAAAGCTTCCGCATAATTTCCTTCGGATTGAGCCGACATCCGTTACGGTCGTTCATTCTATTCAAAGAATCTCCGTTCCAGAACCGTACGTGAGATTTTCATCTCATACGGCTCCTCCCTTCTGTGCATAGTAATAAGGGAAATAATCCATGGAATCAAAAAAGATTGAAATATTTTTATTATGAACTGACAGGGGCTGGTGTTTTTACAAGAAATCTCTAGCCATCCTTCCTGCAAGAGGTCTGTCTTTTCTTAACACCAAGCGTGTTGGTGCTAGATAGAAATGGTAACTCCAACAATTTCTTTGTCCTCAACGCCCCCTATTTCCAGGAATTAGTCACTTCAACGATCTTCGATGGTTATACGGGTATCCAAAGTACGAACGAGATGGATGTTTGTTGTCCCAACCATTCTTGTTAGTCCCGATCCCGATAAGGAAAAGGAGTAATTTATAACAAAGTTTTCGTGTTGTTGATTCCTAGGTGTAGTGCTTCTTCCCCTATGCGGCCTATTGGTACTAGTGAAGTAGTATTGACCTGCAATACAGAACCTATAGGTTAACCTTTCGCTCAATACTAGAATCGACAATTGAAGCATCTGAGGCTGCATCAATCGGGGATACACGACAGAAGGAATTGTTCTATCTCCAAACTAACTTCACCTTCATCAAGCGTAGGTTTATTTCAAGAATCTTTTTTCTTTGTATCCCGAATCATGTCTCTTTCTCATAAGACTGAGGGCGGTAAATAAATAAAAAAAAAAAAAGAATCAAATCGCACCATCTCTGTAATAGGTAAATGCCTCCTTTTCTCCTGAAGTTGTCGGAATTATTCGTAATAAGATATTGGCTACAATTGAAGAGGTCTTATCAATAAAATTTCCATTTATCCGAGATCTAGGCATAGTTAACAGTCCATTCGATAATTCTTCTCATTCCCCCTCGAGGGAAAATGATCCCACAAACAAAGGAATTGTACAGTACGAAATCACATAAAAACAAACAGACTCATTCTAAAAAAAAAGGATGTGGACCTTCCACTCAAATTGTCCCTTTTGGACAGGGATAGATAGGAAATATTTGAATCCGATTGGATTTCATTCAAATTGAGTAGTATACCAATTATTACTATTTTATCGAAGTTGAGGAATCAAGGAATTTTTCCTACGGATTCTGAGAACTCGAGAAGTTTTTTTGTATCCCTCGAGCCTACGGAAGATCTTTCTTTGACGAAAAGTTTTCTATTTAGAATTTAATTGATCGGTCGTACCTGTATTGCAATAATATGAATGACTCGCTATTCACTCGGTTTCTGGGTCATAATCATAAGATTATGTAGGAGAGATGGCCGAGTGGTTCAAGGCGTAGCATTGGAACTGCTATGTAGACTTTTGTTTACCGAGGGTTCGAATCCCTCTCTTTCCGTACCTTCACCTAATTCACCAACGTTACCAACCGCAATGTATCAAATAACAATTGATACCATTATTCCAACAGTAAGACCTTTATTTGATAGAGATTCTTCCTAATTACTGTGGTATGGAAAATGCCGGAAAGAGTGGAAAAGAATGAAAATCTCACTGCTGATCCATTTGTGATACGTGAGTGGGAGAAAAATCCGGATCAAACCCCTTATTTACTTGACTTTGGCGAAAAAGGGGGGGCAAAATTGCCCGAAGCTTTGTTATTTTAGTTAGGTTCAAGTCTGACGAGAATAATATTCTACGACTAGCAACTCATTGATTTTCAAACCGATCCATTTACTATCTATTATTTGATTTACTAATCCTTTATATTGGGATGAGTGAAAAGTCAAATGTTTTGCCAATTCCTCGTGGGGGGATGAATCAATATAATTTTGAATCAAAGCTCTGGATCTTTGTTCATCTCTCGTAGTAATAATATCTCGGGGTTTGCAGCGATAACTTGGGATATTTACTATACGACCATTAACTAAAATATGTCTATGGTTAACTAATTGCCTGGCTCCGGGAATGGTCGAAGCCATACCCAATCGAAAAAGGATGTTATCCAAACGCATCTCAAGTAGTTGTAGTAAAACCTGCCCTGTTGACCCTTTGGCTTTTCCAGCTATACGAACATATCTAAGCAATTGTCGCTCTGTCAGACCATAATGAAAACGCAATTTTTGTTTTTCTTCTAGACGAATACGATATTGAGATCTTTTCCCGGAACGCGATTGGTTTCTAAGATCACTTCCCGGTCTAGGTCTTTTACTAGTTAGTCCCGGTAAAGCTCCCAGACGACGTATTTTTTTGAAACGAGGCCCTCGGTAACGAGACATAAAGACTCCCCCCCTTATTTTTTTATTTATTTTATTGAAATTTCATTTTACAGAATAAACCTAAGTCAGACTGAACTAAACGATAAACGAAGATAAATCTACTGAAGTACTACAAAGAAGAATGATGAATTGTATCAATATCCGGATTATTTTGTATATATAGGAAGTTAAGGATCCTTTTCTTGATTTGTTCTGTAGAGATTTCACTGCTCCAATCAGTTTTTTATTCATAGTTGTAAGTTCCCACGACATAATAGATCGGTGACCCGACATTTGTAAAAGAAAAAAGGGAGGAGTCTTTTCAATATTCCTTGATCTCAAGGAGACATTATCAATCATGGAAAAAATCGGACAAATAGAGAAAAGCCGGCTATCGGAATCGAACCGATGACCATCGCATTACAAATGCGATGCTCTAACCTCTGAGCTAAGCGGGCTCACATAACAGAAATAGTGCATAGGAATTCGGTAAACTACCGGAATCTTAACTATATAATAATTAATATTAATAGAATGAAGAATCGAATTCTATTCCATTAAAAATGATTAATTAATATCATAAGAATATTCTTATATATTAGAATATAACTATAACTATATAGAATTTTTATTGAAAATTCGAGTGATTTCTATTATCATTCTATTAATTCTTATTATATTTTCTATTATTATTAGATTAGAAATTTTATTATTAGAAATTTATATTTCTTTGATTTCGAATTTTTTTTCTTTAAATGCAAAATATTACATTTGAAATAATTATATATAACTATATCCATATTAGTTATAGCAGATTCTATTAATTCTAAATTCTATTAGATTAGAGCGGATCGGTCCTAAGGAAAGGATAAGATAAGAATGCAATTCAGATCATAATGAGACATTCCTCTGGTTTCATTCGGAAAGGGAGGAGATAGGACGAAAAAAAAAGAAGAATGAATATCGACCGTTCCAGTATTCCCAATCGCGCGGGAAAAATGAGAGGGAGAGAGACATGTATATGTGGGATATATCCATCCATATTGAATTGCAGATACATCAATGATAGAATCATTTCCGATTGGACCAAATACTGGCCCACCGATAGAGATGAAAGAAGATGGGTAAGAAATAGGAGCAGACACTTTTTCGATATAGGAATCGGTATCTAATGAATTCAAGGGTTCCAACATAAGAGGGGGGATCACAATGAGATCTCGGCCTCATAAGGGGGATATGGCGAAATTGGTAGACGCTACGGACTTGATTGGATTGAGCCTTGGTATGGAAACCTACTAAGTGGTAACTTCCAAATTCAGAGAAACCCTGGAATTAAAAATGGGCAATCCTGAGCCAAATCCTGTGTTCAAAAAACAAGGGTTCAGAAAGCGAGAATCAAAAAAGGATAGGTGCAGAGACTCAATGGAAGCTGTTCTAACAAATGGAGTTGACTGCATTGGTAGAGGAATCGAATCCTTCTATCGAAACTACAGAAAAGATGACCCTGTATACGTACG